ATCATATAACCCAGTTGAGACATTGTGGAATAGGCTAAACCCCTCTTAATGTCTTTTTGTGCAAGAGCTAAAGTAGCTCCTAAAAAAACTGTTATTATCCCTATCAAAGAGATAAAATTCATTATGTGGGGTATGGCTATGAAAAGAGGCATAAGTCGAGCTACAAGAAAAATTCCCGCTGCTACCATCGTAGCAGCATGTATAAGGGCCGAAATAGGAGTTGGCCCTTCCATTGCATCAGGTAACCATACATGAAGGGGAAATTGTGCAGATTTCGCAATCGCACCGGCAAATAATAGAATAGCGCACAAAGTAACAAATAAAAAATTGACCTCATTATTAGAAATCAAGTTATTGAATATTTGGAATAAATCACGAAATTCGAAACTCCCCGTTATCCAATAAAACCCTAAAATGCCTAATAATAAACCAAAATCGCCAACACGATTAGTTACAAACGCCTTTTGACAAGCCTTTGCTGCAACAGGTCGTGTGAACCAAAATCCTATTAATAGATACGAACATATTCCAACTAATTCCCAAAAAATATAAATTTGTATCAAATTTGAACTAGTAACTAATCCCAACATGGAAGTACTGAAAAAACTCATATAAGCAAAAAATCTCAAATATCCGTGGTCATGAGACATATAATTATCACTATAAATAAGAACCATAATTCCAACAGTAGTGATTAATATTAACATAATAGAAGTAAGTGGGTCGATCAAGTATCCGAATTCTAAAGAAAAATCATTATTGATAATCCAAGACCATACATATTGATAGACATAACTGCTATTTATTTGCTGAATAGACAGATTCATGGAAAAAATCATGACTATACTTAACAATAAAACGCTCTGAAAAGACCACATACGACGAAGACTTTTTGTTGCCGTCGGAAAAAGAAGAAGTCCCAACCCTATTAACATAGGAACTGGAAGTGGAAGGAAAGGTATTATCCACGCATATTGATATGTCTGTTCCATAAAAAAAGTTTTTTATTCTTAATTAATTGTTTCCGATTCACCAGATCTTACCTCGTTCGAAAAAAGTCAATAAAAAATCAAGATATGCACTAACTTATTTAATAATTTTAGATTAGTATTTATTCTATTTATTCTGAGTCTTTTCAAAATCGTTCAAATATTCAAAACAAGAAGTTACAATTGGTCAAATGAGATGACCAAGTTAGATATAAAAACGAATACTTATAACAGGAAAATGCAAATCTAAATTATTATTACGAGAATTTCTCGTAATAATAATTTAGATTCATAGAGCAAGGATAAAAAATTACGCTAAAAAGAGTACTTGATGCTGATATGAATTATAGGATTAACTAAGGTCATCGGTCTAATAAAATAAAAACTCTTGAGTTTAGTTAGTTTCTTTCAACGCATTAACTAATTCATTATGGGATTAATTGTTTTCCATTTCAATTAAAACGATTTCTTAGTAAACGTTAGAATATTATAGATCTAAAATGAACTTTTTTTATCGAGAAAGGGTAAAAAACGACTGAGATATTTTTTTATCAAACCACGTATCCTTTAACAGATTTATTAGTAATCTCATTCTAAAATTGAATTTAGGTGTATTCTTTTCTCGAGTTTGACTAAAAAAAGACTCAAGTTTTTTATTAGGCAAAAGTTTACAATCCTTTGAGGTATTTTATTACATGTAAATAAAGTCTATAATGACGAAAATCAAGGTCTTTTAGGTTCTTTCTTTATTTTATTAAATTTTATTAAATCATTAAGTTTCATTTCTATGACCTAGCAGATTCTAAAGATATAAATTTGAGAGATAAAGAACGAGAACTAAGAGTTCCAACCAAAAATTTTTGGTTTGACAAATATTGTATGGAATCAAAATTTTATTATTTCGAGTAATTTTTGATCCAATTTCACGGATCTTTCACATATCTATATTTCTTTTTTATGAAGAGAATATTATTTATAGAAAAAATAGATAATGAATAAGAAATAATAATTTGTTTTGAATAATAGATGTCTTTCACATCCAACTATAACAATGATTTTCAAATGGCAGTTCCAAAAAAACGTACTTCTATATCAAAAAAGCGTATTCGTAAAAATATTTGGAAAAGGAAAGGATATTGGGCGGCGTTAAAAGCTTTGTCATTAGGGAAATCTCTTTCTACTGGGAATTCAAAAAGTTTTTTTGTACGACAAACAAATAAGTCCTAAAATATTGGAATAATCGGAATGGATTTGATTCAAAAATTTGGCTCAATACTTTTTTAATATAAAATTAACAATTGGCAGTCCCTATTCTAATCAATATGAAATAGACCAGGTTTCAATCTTATAAGATGTCTAAAAAAAAGAATTCTTCTGTTTTCTGAATTCTAAAAAAAAAAAAAGAATAAAGAAAAAAATACAAGATTTTTTATTTCTTTGTAGTATATTTTCACTAATATTTTTGTGGTGGGGAGTCTTATTTTCCCCATCGACCTTTACAATAATGAAAA